ATTACCTTCCTCGCGTATGTATAAAACCGAATCCATTCGATTTCTAAAAAGAATTCCTAATCCTTACCTTTTCGAGGAATCCCCCTTTCGACTCTGACTCTCCCACTCCAGTCGTTGCTTTTCTTTCTGTTAATTCGAAAGACTCGAATTTTCGATATTCCTTATGAGAGGGGGTCATTCGAGAGTATCTAAATAGATACTATGTTTACATATGGATCCCTACTACGTCGTTACATTCCATTTAGGATTAGGAATAGGCGTAATCGGACCTGCTTTTATCTCTCGTTATTGTTATTTTGGCCCCTATATCACCTCTTTGGACTTCTATTGAGTGGAGAAATAGGTTTGATTGTCCTGTCCATCTTTTTGATATATATGAGATTAAGATAGTAAGATAAGGCATCCTCCGGATAATTCAAATCGAAGCAATTGGATATATGACTCGGACCTATATGGCATGACCGATCAATAGAAATACTCCAACACTCCACCTTTGTCATATATTCCATACATCATATACGATTCACTTTCAAGATGCCTTGGTGGTGAAATGGTAGACACGCGAGACTCAAAATCTCGTGCTAAAGAGCGTGGAGGTTCGAGTCCTCTTCAAGGCATAATATAGAGAATGCTCATTCAATGAGCAATTCAATAAGAGATCTCGTTGATATACCGATTCGAGATCTCTTATTGAGTTGGAATAAGTTCGGCAGCGGATCACGAAATCTTGGTGATCTTCTCTATCTAATGAATGAGAAGTCCATTCCGCCCTGCACCCACCCCCCGAGTATATGTTTCAACAGAAATCACACAAAGGTAGATTGATACAATAAAAACCTCTGGTAAAACGCCCGCTCATAACCCAATACGTTTTAGGGATTGGCGACTGACCCATTCAGGCACTTGACGTTCCCAAAATGAATGGGTACTGGGTGATAATAAACCCCTGTTTGGCATTCCAGCCTTCCTTTCAGGGCCTATCCGAAAGAGAATCCAGTACTTCTTGGGCGTGAATATCTGAATAGGACGAACCGCTAGAATTCGGCTCGGTCAACTGGAATGTGTATTATCCATATAGTAGATCTTCTAATTGAGAAGACCCATCGACCTGAGACGAAGAAAAAGGTCTATCTATTTTATTTAGTTATTCAGTTAAACCAATGATTCGTTCTTGGAACAGATAGTAACAACCATTTCATCAGACATGCGTATTTTTTATTTTCCAATGGATTTACATCTTTCATTAATGGAAATTTTTTTTTGTAGTGAGCAATAGGCTCTAATAGGCTCTGGTTGTTCGCTGTTCAAGAATTCTGGTTGAGGCAGTTCATACCACCCATACATAGTGTTTTGATCTAAGATTTTCATTTTTCCATGTTTCAGCAGTAACATATTGTTCCATGGAGCTAAGGTCAAAAATATGGAAGAAACAAGTGTTTCCACGACTCTACCGCCCAGTCAATTCTGTTCCACTTAATCCCTCTTTCGTGGCCACATATCTTTCCGGCTAAGGAATGGGAAATCTTTCTACTGTTACATGAATCCAATTTTCATTTCATCCGGGAAAAGCCATCTTTTTCTCAACAATGTCTTTGTCATTTGATCCAATAGCGTTCTGTTAGATAGGAACAGATTTGATAAATACTGATAACTCTCAGATGGAGTATTAGAACGGAAAGATCCATTAGATAATGAACTGTTGGTTCTAAGCCATCTCTGTCGATTAATCAACAATTCGAAGTGCTTTTCTTGTGTATTCTTGATAAACCGGTGTTTAGATATAGATGTAGGAGGATCTGTTTGGGAAGTAAGAAGTCCCTTTGACATCTCTTCATCTGCAAAGAATTCTCGATGTGAAAACACAGAGACAAAAGGCTCATCTTTGAATAGGAAAAAGAGTGGATCTGCGGGGTCCCAAATGAATTGGCTTATTCGAAAAAAGCCTTGTTCTTTGGAAGATCTATCTCGTGTCTGGTACTGCACGGTTCCACTCTGTAAGAACTCCAACTCTTGAAGCTCATCCTCTTCGATCCGCTTGCCCCGAAATGACCTGGCCCAATAGGGAAATCCCAATTCATTCGGCCTTTCGGGGCAATCAAATAGAAAGCCCCAGGGGTGCCATATTCTAGGAGCCCAAACTATGTGATTGAATAAATCCTCCTCTATCTGTTGTGGGTCGAGGGCCCCATCCCCTTCTTCAAATCCCGATTCGTATTTTTCATAGAGAAATCTCTGATCAACGATAGAACAAGATCCATTTTGCATCATATCCATATCTAAGGGATTCCTCGGTTCGGGCCGAAGAAGCAATGTCACTCGATCATTATCAAACTGACTGTAATCTTTTTCTGTCCGTGAGGATCCCACCAGAGCGCCTTCTACTTCTAATAGGCCATGAACTAGATCAGAATCATTCTCAACGAGTCCATAAGAAGTGATCCCATTTTTTTCATCGGGTCCGGGTAGAGACCAAAGATCTTGAGCGACCGATCCGGCAGAA